GACTCTGATCATTAGTTCGTCCCAATCGCCGAAAAGACAATACCAAACCTTTCTTTTTATTGAAAGGTTTGGTACTCTTCTTTAAAATGAAAGGTTTGGTACTCTTCTTTCCGTTCGATGCTGTTCTACCCACTGATATTGTTTGTTAGACATTGGTCATATTAATATATGGGTCTCATATGGATGGCATGGATGCTAGAGATCATCGTGAAGAGAAGAGCCAATCGTATTATAGAATACGAGCACATCGTCTAACATGAGTATCAACTCAAAATTGATATTGGTCGGACATTCTCTCCCATTCAATTCATGTCAAGCACATTTGACAGAGGTATATGACAAATTGTTCGAGAGTTGGTTCTAAGTTGGTTATCGATCTTGCAACACTTTCATTTTCTGTCAGAGGTTGCCGTTAGTTCGTCGTCGGAACTTAGAAATAAACTCTCTTCTTCTTGGAAGGAATGACCGTAGATAGAGACTGTCAATTGGTTCTTCTGGGGCGGACGTAGCCAAGTGGATCAAGGCAGTGGATTGTGAATCCACCACGCGCGGGTTCAATCCCCGTCGTTCGCCCATAAAGAAACGGATTGGATCCAATCCATCTTTGTCATTTTCAATTTCAAATGAACAAGAAGTATTTCTATCTATTGATATAGAATCAATTGAATTCTTAGTGGTTGACGCAAGCTCTTCTTTATGCCAATATTATATTTATATGTCATTCTATTCATGATCACCCAAAGTATATACTATAGATGAGATCTTTTTCGATACTCTATTTCAATAGATCCAATATGGTTTCGTTTCAAATTGGTAGAGAACAAATAGATATATAGATCTATGTACCTATATAGATAAATACCTATATTCTATCAATATTATAGAAAAAAATAGAATGGAAAAGACCGAAGTCATTGAATCTATTTAAGGATAGAGATCTATCAAAAACTATTTCATTATTGTAATGTAATTATTGTAAAAAAGGAATGAAACGACAAAAATTGAAATCCTGGATATTGAAATTGGAAGAAATACGAAGCTTTCAATATTTATTCAATTCATGGACCGAATTGAATTTGGTGAGATTGTTCACGAAAATAGTTTCCCATCGAGAACGTCTTATTAAGCTCTTTGACTCTCGAATTCTTAGTACGTTGCTTTTACGCGATCTACGTGGTTCAAGAAGCAATCAATCTTTGACAATCAAAGGTGTAGTACTACTTACATTACCAGTCCTTATATATCACGTGAATCAGAAAAGTATGATTGAAAGAAAAAAGTTCTATTCGATGAAACTCTTTCCTATACCTATAAACTATGCTGAACCTAGAAATGAAACATCGGAAGAATATTTCGAGTCTTTCAATAAAAATTTGTTGATCTTTCCGCATCTTTTTCTGTCTTTCCCAAAAGGGAGAAAGATATATCAAAGTCACTTGAGAAATTCGAAAGAGGACGCTTGGGTTCTCTCAAAAAGAAAAGTGTGTGTCATGCCTGCATATAATCAAATTGATTCTTGGGGTTCACGATGGTGGAAGAATTGGATCATAGAAGAGATTCTTCCTAGTTGGAAGATCCCTCAGGGATCAATAGCAAAAATTGAGATGTCATTGAAAGAGAAAGATGTGGAACATCTAAAGGGTTTTTTTGAATTCTATATTGATGATCTGATCCGCAAAGACTATGATTGGGAATATCATTTCGATCGTGTTTTTATGAGAAATAAGCAGGACACGATCGACTTGAGCTCGAAGCAGCAAGTCGAAATATTAGGTAATAATCTAATCTGTTATCTCATGTCCGCTTTTTGTGAAAAAATGCTATTCGAAGCGGAGGGTCCATTCAAGCAGCAGAAATCGAAATCAATTGTTGAATCGAATAATATTAAGCATTTCTCCCATCTTCGATTATCCTATCAAGAAAAATCAGAATGGGGACCGCGTTGGTGGAAAAAGAATATGTTTCAGATCTGGAATAGTTGGGGTGAATCTGATCAAATTATTGCAGAATCTTCCATTCTCTTGAAAGAGAAAGGGTATCTCTCTTTCCAAAATTATGCTGAATTTTGGCAATTATATAAAGATTCTTTTGTTAGTTGGGAGAAAGATCAGCAGAAATTGGAACTTTCGAAGGACATTTTAAAAGAGAAATTCATTCAGTTGAATGATGTGAACAATGATCAGCTTTTTAGCAAGATACAGAATTTATTGTTGGATATTCTATACAATTTCTCAGAATCTATTTTCATTAAAGTCAATCATTCTAGCCAATTGAAAAGATCTTATAATCGATCCATCGATCATTTCGATCCCATTAGTGAAAATTCAGAATATGGCACGAACATGAACAAAAAGGATGAGATAATCTCAGAGAATCAAAGACCGATAACTTGGGAGACTCATTCGGAGAGGGATGAGAAAGATATCGATTCGGAGATAGATTTGACTCTCAATTTCACTGAGAATGAGTATTGGGAACCTGAAAAAGATCTTTGTGAACGGATTTTCACAAATGGATATATAAATAAAACGGAGATCGAGCAACTAAAAGAAAGATCAATTCTTTGGGATCCTTCTTCTTCTATTCGAATAGAAAGAACAAAAATAAAATCAGATTTGTCCTCAAAGTGTCTCTCAGAAGATTCTCCGATCTATTGGACGAAAGAACTATTTACGGAAGATAAAAAGTCTATAACAGAGAATTTGTTTCCAAAGGAAAGGAAAAGATTCATCGAGAATTTCACAAAATCAATTCGTTCTTATTTTTTTGACATATTGTCAATAGATGAACCGTGCATGGGTTCTAGTGTTACTAAGAAGCCTATTGAAAATTTCAAATTATTGAAAGGGCAACAAGATGTTTTTTTCAGATATTTCAGGGGCTCAGAAAAGAATGGGATAATTGATCCGTGGAAGATAAGAACATATTTTCAAAATCCTTCCTCAAATTGTGCTATTTCATTAGATCCCGGATGTAATATGATTAGAAAAAATCAGAGGGATATAAACAAATTAAATTGTATTCTCTTTATGAACCGGAGTTTGTCTCGGAATCGATTTTCTTCATTCTGTGATCAAAACAAAGAACAATACATATTCCACAACAATTTACGATTTAAAAAAAGAGTTCTAAAAATAACAGATCAATTCGCTCTATTAATAACTAAGCCTAATCAGGTTTATGATAATACACTTGCTCCTGATATTGATTATCACGTGAATCAATTCTATGAACTGAACAAGAATAGATTCTTGGATCAGATCTTCAACCACAAGAAGAAATTGAAGAATCAATCTTTATTGATCCTACTCAATATTACTGATAAAGAGAATGAATATTTAGATCGAATAATCGAAAAAGAATTGATCCAAATCTCTTCCAAAAAGGGTTCAGAAATAGGAACCCCTCTTAACAATTACAGAACTGAAACTTCAAATTGGTACAAATTGATTCGATATAAGATTCACGGGCATTTGAAAAATGCATTCAACAAATTATATTCAATGAACGGGTCCAGTCGCAATTTAAAGGATCAAATTCGAACAAATTGGATAGAAAATGAAAATTTGAATAATGTATCGAAAGATACAATTAACCGACATCCATCAAATTGGAGAAAAGGTCAAAAAGAATGGTTTGATCATTCTATTCTTCGAACTGATAAATGTATCAATCGGAATTTGAATGTGTACAAATGGTCCAATCAGACCGAATACTTGAAGAGATGTTCGAAACATCTTGTTTCTAAACAAAACGATTTGAAAATAGTGTTCGATCCGATTGAATCATGTGCTAATAGAGATTCAATTGGTTGGTCTGGAAGTCCCAACAAAAAAGATTATTCTAAGTTTTCTTTGATTGCTGAAAATACTGTGAAGATCTTTCTTTCTAAGAAATCCATTTCTCATTCGGCTATTTTCATTCCCGAGTTTTTCATTGATAAGTTAAAGGGTATGAATGATCAACTCTTCAATAAGTTGTTAAAATCAATTGGTGTTCGAATCGTTCATTTAAAAACATTCAAACCCTTTCTTTTGGATAACCATAATCTTTCACAAAGATCGAAATTCTTGATCGACGAAAGAACAGTAGCACAATTTTTCTATCATGAGATGCCGGTGAATCGATTTATTATTGACTTATTCGAGAATGAAAAGAATTGCATGGAATTGTTCGATAACACTGATTTTTCGACGATATCCAACGATCGAGACAACTGGTTGAATCCCGTAAAACTATCTAATCAAAGCTCATCGAGAGCTTCTTTTTACAAAGCAAATACACTACAATTCTTCGATTATTCACATCATCCTCGGTTCAATTATAAGAAAAGATTACCTTATTATATGGAAAGGATTCATACAAAAAATCATAATCTTACATATGGACAATTATTCAATATTTCGCCCATCCACAGCAATCTATTTTCTTTGTCCATTAGTGAAATAAGACCTGTTCACTTGGAGAAAGATACTATTTCACTTATAAAGTCACAAGTATCTAACATATTCTTACCTAAATATTTGCAACAAAGCGGTAACCAAACGTTTGTATCAATCTATGACTTGTACAAATCTTTCGATTTACTAACTCGATTGAATCCATTTGTTCATGATAAAATAGATATTTCCTCGATCGAAGAGATTTCTACAACGCCTTTAACGAGAGAACGAATAGCCAATTTCGAAAAAACTTCTTGTCAGCCCTTCTTAAATAGATCCGATTTAGAAGAAAACAACTTCGATCAGTACCTTAAGGGGGGTTTCAGTTCAAACATGGGTCTTATTCAAACTCAATCTTATCGAGATGATTTACTATCCGAAATCTTTCTAAAAAGAAAAGATAAGAACCAGGAAATGCTTCATCGGATTCGAGATCGGTTTGTAAAATCTAGTTCAACAGAAGGTTCAAAAAACAGAATTGAGAACAAAGCCATAGATAAAAGAAGCACCCTTTTCAATTTCTCTAAAGAGGAACGGAATCTCTTACCATTTTGTTCACCGCGTTTTAATGAACGTGCTAAGAAACAAGAGATGCATAGGATCTCTCAAATAGAGAGTCTTTTTAAAAAATGGGATTTGTTCCGAGCATATACGCCATGGCTCTTGACTTCTGCATGGTGGAAATATCTTGAGAATCTACTTCTAGAGACTTTTCCGGAGATATTGCTAAATAGCAGTGATCAACTTGTATCTATTTTGCATGATATTATGCATAAATCGAATCTATCGTGGGCAATTTCTCATCAATTATGGGCACTTCTACAATGTAATCTGAGAACCAATATCTTGGATAAGTTTTTTTCTTTATGGAATCTTTGTTCATTCAAGGAAATGATTAATCAAAAGAATGAGTCATCGGTTCTATCTATATGGGCACATCTGAGATTGCTGAATGCTCGGGAGTATGAATATTCGATCCTTATCCTTTTTTTCGTCCTTGGATATTTCGTTCTTCGATATTCTTTCGTTGTTTCCTCAGCCTTTATTGAGTTACAGATACACCTTGAACGCATCAAAGATTTAATGGATCCGTCATACGCGATCGAGTTGCAAAAACTGATGGATCATCCTTTGCCTGGTCTGCTTTTCTCTATGGATATAAGGGACATATCCATCTATTTTCTGGACGAATTGATCTATTCTATGAGGAATAGAAAGTTTTATTCACCTATAAGAAGAGAGTTGAACAGATCGTGCTTCAGCATGGATATCTCTGGAAAAGAGAGAGAATTACTAGTTCAGTTTCTAATAACAGAAAAAAACATCTCTCAATTTGGATCGAATTTGACTCACAGTCATAATTTCTTCAAGAATGAATTTGATTATCAAATCACTGAACAGCCGGGACTTATTTACCTGATCTATTTAGCCGACACTTATCAGAAAGATCTAATGAATCACGAGTTCGATCAATCTCGTTTAACAGAAAGATGGGTCTTCCTCGCTTTTTGTCGGAAGATTACCTCTTCACAAATCTTTAGGGGTTTGAACCTCACATTTCATGGAAAACCTTTCTCACTCCACTTAGGATCATCCCTTTCCAAAGGGATTTTACTGATAGGTCCTGCGGAAACCGGACGATCCTATTTGGTCAAGGGTCTAGCAGCAGACTCTTATGTTCCTCTGGTAAGAATATCCCTAAACAAGTTCCTGTATGACAAAGGTGAATATTCTAATTTCCTCGATATACGAAGTATGAATAATGTGGTGCAAAAAATGCACCAATTCAATCTCACCTTCGAATTGGCAAAAAGAATGTCCCCTTGCATAATATGGATTCCAAACATTCATGAACTGAATGTCAATTACTTAACTCACTTTTTCCTTGGTTTATTAGTGAACCATCTCTCTAGAGATGATGAGAAAGATTCTACTAGAAATCTTCTTGTTATTGCTTCGACTCATATTCCTAAAAAAGTGGATCCAGCTCCAATAGCTCCAAATCGATTAGACAGATCAATCAATGTTCGAATGCTTCCTATCCCACAACGACAAAAGGAATTTCCTATTCTTTTACGCAGCAAAGGGTTTGACTCGGAAAAAGAGTTGTCTTGTCCCAAGGAATTTGGATCTAGAACCATAGGTTCCAATGCACGGGATCTAGCAGCACTTGCCAATGAAGCCTTATCAATTAGTATTACCCAAAATAAATCAGTTATAGGCACTGATACAATTAGATTAGCTCTTTATAGACAAACTTGGGGTTTGCAATCTATAGATAATCAGGTTGGATCCGGTCAAAATTACGAAATACTTCCCTATAAGGTGGGAAAAGCTGTTATACAAAATACACTTAGAAGGAATTCTTCTATGAATCCTCTATCTATTAATAATGAATTATGGAAGAAAAGGTTTTCTTATTTGTCCAAATGGTATTTAGAACCTTCTATTGCTGGAACAACTATGAAGGAATTGACCATACTCCCCCATATTTTGGGTTGCTTGGCCGGATCAGCAGCTCGAGATTCCTGGTTTATATCGGGACAAAATAGAGAGAATTGGATTCCTCTCGATAGATTCGCTGAGCATGATTTCGATTTAGCTTCTGGTCTTTTAGAAAGTCTTCTGGTGGAGTTTCCATGGTTAGGAATATGCCGGGGTAAGCCTGATAAGAATCAAATCACATTTGCTCCTCAGCCCAAAACGAGAAATCATCTCAATGTGATGCGAAAAGGGGTTTATTCTATGGTCAATAAAATGTTTATATATAAAGAATATGAATTGAAGTTTCAACAAGAAACTCCCGGCGCAAAACAAATGGATGAAAAATTAGTCAATAACATAGTTTGGGCTCCTAGGATCTGGCGTCTTAGTTTTCTTCGCAGTAATCTATTTGATCGTACAAAAAGACCCAATGAATTGGGATTTTCGTATCAGTTCGGATTGTTTCAAGAGGAGCAGGCCAGTTACTGTAAAAGGGTTAGAGAGAATTTAGAGTCTCTCCAAAAAGGACCACATAAAAAGGGGTTTTATGTTCATGAGAGAAATCATTCTAACGCAAGACAAAAGAATCTACAACATATACAGTCTCAATTGGAAGATATATCATTACAAGAGCGGTTTGAAATAGGAATATTTCAATTTTCTATACAATATCAAATGCGATCTAAATCCTCTAATAAACCAATGTTCTTTCTAGGAAGACGATTTCTTTGGGATCCCACAGGTTTTCTATTTCAAGATCAGCACCTTGTGTTTTCACGTCGGGAATTTTTTGCAAATGAAGAAATGCTGAGAAGGCTTTATATTACTTACGGTTCAATAAGAAGACAAGAAAAACATCTCTTCCCTAAAAAAAGTATCCAAGGTGCTTTTCATAGATATAATTCAAAATTCATGACCAATTCGGTCATAAATTCGTGGAAACAATTGCCTCTTGCAGAAAAGGAACATATTGAGGCTTTCAAACGCATTCAAGCAATTGGTATCCGATTGAAACGTATACAGCCATATACTCCTACATTTCTATATCAACGTTGGTTGATTGAAAATCCGCAAGAAAAGGTTGATCGCTTCGAATTGTTAATTCATCGCCAAAGATGGCTTGAAACCAATAGTTCATTATCGAATGAATCTTTTCTTTATAATACTCTATCCGAGAGTTATAAATATTTATCAAATCTGTTCCTATCTAACAGAATGTTATTGAATCAAATGACAAGGACATTGTTGAAAAATAGATGGCTTTTTCCGAAGGAAATTGAACACTTAATCCATACAACAAAAGATAGATTTCACATATCTATTTTAGCCGGAAAAATCTGTCATCATCGATGAAAGGGCAATGAAATGAAGTAGAACGAAATTGACCGGGTAGTAGGGTCGTGGAAACAAATGAGAAGTTCTACATCTGCTTCGATTTCAGATCCTATTCGAAAATGAATCCTTTCTCGGTCTTGTCCAAGAATGGAAAGTATGTTAGAAGAAGAAAAAAGAAGAACAAAGAGTTGATAGATCTTGAATTTGAAGATAGATTCCTTATTCCGAGATCTCGACCGTGTAAGAGTGAGCATAGCAAGGAATATGAGCCAAGTCAATTTGATTGAACTTAATGAGGTATTCTCTACTATGCTTACCCCTTATTTCTTCGATTTTGGTTCTGGTACTCTTTTTTTTTCTTACACTTCCCATTCGGAAGAAAGGATCCCTTATTTGCCTATAGAGTCACAGGATTCAACATTGGTATAGTCGTTTAAGTTCGATCGCAACTCCCGGATCTTGCAAAACTTTAAGAGGGGTATATAGATTCTCCTCAATCTATGTCCTTAATTGCGTATACCTCATAATTAGTAAGAAACAAGCTTCATGCATTCTTTAATGGACATAAAAAGAAATAGAAACATTCCGCCTGAGATTTGGTCTTTTTCATTTTTTCATTCAATTTCTCCCATATGTTCCTTTGTGGAATGTACTCCATCTGTTGGGTCACGGGGGGGGGCATTTTCCCAGAAGTTTCTATTGATCTACCTGCATTTGTGTGATTCCTGTTGAGGTATCTACTCGGGGGATGGGTGCAGGGCGGACCATTTTGAAATGGACTTCTCCATTCATTAGATAGAGAAGATCGCCAAGATCTTGTGATCCACTGTCGAACCTATTCCAACAGCTTTAACTCATATCGTATATAGGGAATCGTCGGAATACTTCGTATCAACAGATATCGAATAAATCGATCTCGGTACATTGAGATAATCAATTAGATCCGATATTTGTTATTGAATTGCTCATTCAATAAGCATTCTCAATATTATGCCTTGAAGAGGACTCGAACCTCCACGCTCTTTAGCACGAGATTTTGAGTCTCGCGTGTCTACCATTCCACCATCAAGGCATCCCGAAAGTGAATCATATTCCATGAGTATGATATCTATATTACGATCATCTATCATTATAGATGGAATGTAGAATCTATGACAAAGATAGAGTATTGGGGTATTTATATCGATCGGTTATATAGGTCCAAGCCTAATATATCACCAACTTCTTTCGATTTTCATTATCCGGAGGATATTTCATATACATCAAAAATATGCACGATCGAACATCTTTTCTTTTTCGATTCAATAGAAGCCTAGAGAAGCGAACATGGTACCCAAATAATGATATGTCAAAAGCAGGTTCGATCATATGTGCGCATATATCGATTCCTAAATAGAATGGAACGACGTAGATATCTATCTACATACGTTCGAATGACCTTTTCCCATAATGAAAATGTATATAGCCCTATTAATAACCCTATTCTAGTCTAGAATGAACTTCTAATTCGATGATCAAGTTGATCTCATAATTAGAAGTTCATCTCAGAATCTCGGCCTATTCCCATTTTGGGCGGGACAAATCGACTAATTCTTCCGGATTGAACGAATAAATAGACCTTAAAATAAGGTATCCTGAGCAATTGCAATAATTGGGTTCATTACTATTCCCAGTGTAGTAGATGCTGTTACACATACAATCATACTCAATTCGATAGAATTTTTTGATATGAAAGAAGATGGAGATCTTCTATAATTTTGCACGTGAGGAGTTATTTCTTTGTTTCGCTCAGTCATTAATAACTTGATTATTTTTAGATAATAGTATATAGAAATAACGCTCATAAGGGGTCCTATCGAAACCAATAAATATGAGCCTGCCTGCCACCCGCACCAGAATAGATAAAGTTTTCCAAAAAAACCTGCTAATGGAGGAATACCTCCTAAGGATAGTAAACATAAAGCTAAAGAGAAAGCCGAAAAAGGATCTTTCGTATATAATCCTGCATAATCTCGAATGTTATCAGTTCCTGTGCGTAGACCAAATAATACAATGCAAGCAAAAGTTCCTAAATTCATGAAAATATAGAACAGCATATAAGTTATCATGCTTGCATATCCATTCTTTGAGTCTCCAGCAATTATTCCAATAATGATATATCCAATTTGACCCATGGACGAATATGCAAGCATACGTTTCATGCTCGTTTGGGTAATAGCAATTAAATTGCCTAATATCATGCTAAGAATAGCTAATATTTCCAAAAGAAGATGCCATTCGTTCGATGAAAAGTAGAAAATAAGATCGAAAATTCGAGTGGCTAAAGCTGAAGCAGCTACTTTCGAAGTAACAGAAAGAAAAGCAACGACTGGAGTGGGAGAGTTAGAGTCGAAAAGAGGATCCCTCACTCCTTTCTCTCATTCAAAACCGTGCATGAGACTTTCATCTCGCACGGCTCCTAAGTGATAAAAAAAGAAGGACATAATCATCTTATTCCTTTTTCATTACCTTCCTCGCGTATGTATAAGACCGAATCGATTCAATTTATAGAAAAGGATTACTAATCCTTAACTTCCCGAGGAATCCTCCATCAGCGGTTCCCATAGTGAATCACTGACTTTCTCGATCTTTTTGACTTCGGTTCCGCAAGAACAAGTCAAAAAGATTGAGAAATAGAACCATCTGATTTTATTCGTTCTCAATAGCCATGAGATAATCATCTTAGGGTGATCTTTTTGTCGACGGATGCTTCTATTACACTCGTAGTCCTTGAAGGATGAAAACTGACTATGTAGCATTTACATCGAGAATGAAAGTATTGTATACGTCATTGGTCTGATCCTTTGTAAGAACTACCCGTAATAACTGACTTGCAAAATATCTCTGTTTATTCAAAGATATTAGTTATTTTTGACCTTGCTTTACCTTAATTGTTATTTCAACAAAAATCTCGCGAATAACTTTTGGTAAAAGTTATGCCTTAGCCCGAGTGGGGATAACAGTCTTTTTCTCTTCCGCATGTCCATAGAGTTTTTATAGATCTAAACATCTCTAAAAAAGATATATATCCGCTTATTATAGGGGTAATAATTCGTCGAACGAATCGCACTCCTTCATATACGTCAGGGGTCCATTGATGAAAAGGGACTAGAGAAAGCTTGAATCCAATTCCTACAGCTATGGATATGAGCGCAATCAAAATTCCTGGGGAGTTATACATTTGTGTATTTATGAGACCATTTACTACTTCTTGAAGCTCAATCTCTCCCCCGGATAGACCGTATAGCCAAGAAAAACCATAAACCAGAATAGAAGAGCTTGCCCCACCCATAAGTAAATATTTCATAGTAGCCTCATTAGACCGTACATCTCTCTTGGTATATCCAGATAATAGATAAGAACATAAACTGAAACATTCCAGAGCTACGAAGATAGTGACTAAATCATTAGCACCACATAAAACCATTCCCCCTAGAGCAGCTGTTAATAGGAATAACAGGAACTCTGTTATAGCCATTTCTGTACATTTGATGTACTCCACGGATAGAGGAATACATAGAGTTGAACATAGTAAAATGAGAAATCGAAAGATTTTGCTGAAATTGCTCGTTTGGAAATTACCCAAAAAGCTAATCATAGGTTCTTCTCTCCATCGAAATAATAAGACCGTTATGCTCATTACTAAACTTGTTAAAGAGATGAAATAGAACCAAGGTGTATCTTTTTGATCAGAGGTTAGATCGATCATCAGAAGAAGAATTAGGCCGAGAATTAGGATACATTCTGGGAAAATAGAACCTCCATGGAAGAGAAGCAAATGAAACTCTTTCATAAAAATGATCTCAGGGTATAATTGAAAATGAAGTTTTCATTTTGTACATGCCAGATCATGAATTAGTAACTTCATTCAATCTCCGAAAAAGTCTCAATCTTTTTCAACTTTCTATTCTTGGAATAGGAGATTTGCATAATCCTCATGAATAGGATCAAATCTTATCTCAGAATCTTATTCTTTATTAAGCAAGCCCCCCCCCCCCGAGAGGGCTTGGTTGATCTAGGATTTATGTTTCATCCTTGTTTTCTTTTATCTTTCGTTCGTTCCGATAGACATATTGATCAATTTCGAAGAAATATTTCTCTTTCGAATCGATCTATCTGTATAGATCAGATAGATCTATCCATATAGATAGATCTCGATCCTGTTCATAGATTAACGGAAATGTGCAAAAGCTCTATTGGCCTCTGCCATTCTATGAGTCTCTTCCTTCTTGCGTATAGCATTGCCATTCCCTCTGGCGGCATCCATTAATTCGTAACTCAATTTGAAAGCCATATTTCGACCCGGCGGACGTTTTCGAGATGCCCCTAATAACCAACGAATGGCAAGTGCTTTTCCTTGTGTAGATCTGATTTCAACGGGAACTTGATAAGTCGATCCACCTACACGTCTTGCTTTTACTGTTACATTGGGAGTTACTCCCCGTATCGCTTGGCGTAAAACAGATAGTGGATTTTTTTCTGTCTTTTGTTGAATATTTTTCATGGCTCGATAAAGAATTCGATAAGCCAATGATTTTTTTCCATGTCTAAGAATACGGTTAACCAACATGTTAACTAATCGATTCCGATAAATTGGATCGGATTTTGCAGTTTCTTTTTCTGCAGTACTTCGACGTGACATGAGTGTGAAAAGGGTTCAATAATCCATTTCATAAAGGCTAAAAATGAATCACTTATTTCGGCTTTTTGACTCCGTATTGTAGGGTGGATCTCTAAAGGTATGAAAGATCTCCCCCCAAACCGTACATACGACTTTCATCGAATACGGCTTTCCACATGATTATATAGGTAGATATGAGATCTATTCTTTATGTATATAATTCTGTTTACTCACTTTAAATTGAGTATCCGTTTCCTTCCTTTTTCTTGCTATGATTGGAAATCTCGTATTTTACATATCTGTACGATCAAGTCCTTAGGTTCCCAAAAGAGTGTAAAAAAAAAAGTGTTTCAAATCATTGCTATTTGACTCGAACCTGTTCTAAAAAAGTCGAGGTATTTTGAATTGCTTGTTGACAAGTCGGGGAAAACTTATGAAATGATTTCAATATTGAACCTTAGACGTATAATAGTTCCAAATCTCTTTAGAAATAAGATCTTTTGTCCTATGGTAGCCTGCTCCAGTCCCCTTACAAAACTTTCGTTATTAGGTTAGCCATATACTTCACATGTTTCTAGCAATTAACATGGCATCATCATAAAATGATACAAGTCTTAGATAAGAATATACAACGCACTAGAACGCCCTTGTTGACGATCTTTTACTCCGACAGCATCTAGGGTTCCTCGAACAATGTGATATCTCACACCGGGTAAATCTTTCACCCTTCCCCCTCTTACTAATACTACAGAATGTTCTTGTAAATTATGGCCAATACCAGGTATATAAGCAGTGATTTCAAATCCAGAGGTTAATCGTACTCTGGCAACTTTGCGTAAGGCAGAGTTCGGTTTTTTGGGGGTGGTAGTGGAAAAGTTGACAGATAAGTTACCTTTACCGTCACTCTACAAAACCGTACATGAGATTTTCACCTCATACGGCTTCTCGTTCAATTCTTTTGAAGTAGGAGAAATTTGAAGTAGAAGAAATTGGATTCTTTTCGTTATCCGAGAATCTTCATATTCTCTTCCTTTATTATGTCCCAAGGAGTAACTAGAACGAATTCAGTCACGTTTTCATGTTCTAATCGAACACTTTCCATTTTTCTTTATGATCAAAGGATTGGTAACGAAGATTGTTCTTTCTACCAGAAATATGCAGATCAAATCACGATATTCTAAGAGGAATAAGAGATCCCTATTGAATAAGAGATCCCTATTGATCGATTTGTTTTTGTCCTTCATTCCCCGAAAATTAGAAAGAACCCTTTCAAGTTTGAATTTGTTCATTTGAGATTCTCTTTTTTTTTTTTTCAAGTATAGGTTCTATATTCTATAACTTGATCCATTTTCCCATTGAGCAAAGAATCCGAAACGAATAAGATTTCTTTTTCGGTCAAAAAGACTATGCAAAATCTTTTGGATTTCTTCTTTCTCTATTCCTGTGCTTGAAGAAATGGACAACCTTTTCTTTTGTATTAATCAATATTATTACATGCTAATTTCTTCTTGATATCTCAATATATCATTCCTCCAAATCAAATCACAAATTGGATTCAAAATTGACGGGTTAATGTGAGCTTATCCATGCGGTTATGCACTGTTCGAATAGGAATCAATTTGATGAAAGATCTTGGCTTTCGTGCTTTGGTTCGGTTGGCGTGGGTTGTCCGAGATCA